CGTTGGTTTTTTTAGGGTTAGGATTAAATAAAAAAAAAGACCAGCCTCTTAGTATAAACTAATAACTATAGGACTAATAACCAACTCATCACTTCGCATTATCTGGATCCAAAGAACCAGTCAAGATATGATATATCGGTCATATCATTGTAGCAACTGAAAAATTTTTTGCATAAACAAAAGAAAAACCAATCTAATTCTAAGTTATAAAGCGAAATAGAGAACAAAGATGTGGATAAAAGGAAGGGTGAAAGAAAGAGAGAGAAAAATACCAATGATATAGAATTCCATCCAATATGTAAGGTCTATGAGTCATCTCATAAAAGGCAGTGTAATAAAGCATCAATACGGATTCGTACATAATTAAATGAATCTGTTTATAAAATAAAAAAATAAGAGCTTCGAGCCAATAAAGACTAAGAAGATTGACTCAAGAAAAAATTTCATTATGAGCTCCATTGTAGAAATCAGACCTAACCATTAAATAAGAAGCGATGGGAACGATGGAACCTATGAATCCAAATCTCTTGAAAACGGATTCATTGATCGGGATGGCGGAACAAACCAGAGACTAATTAATTCATATTCATTTATTGGGAAAAGAAAAATCAAGAGCTAACCCTACAACTGAAATAGCGATGAAAAGAGTAAATATTCGCCTGCGAAACCTTTATTTTCTTGGATTGCTAAATTTGGGTCAATCGAAGAAAATAAAAGACAAAACAAAATAAAGATTCGTTATAACATTATAAAAATAAAAAGTCATACAATAGTTAAATTTAAAATAGAAATATTAATATGTTTAGTTTTCTAAAAAAACAAGATATACAAACGAATAATATAGAAGTTGAAGATTTTCTTATTCGCGAGGAGCTGGATGAGAAGAAACTCTCACGTCCAGTTCTGTAGTAGAGATGGAATTCAGAACCAACCATCAACTATAACCCCAAAAGAACCAGATTCCGTAAACAACATAGGGGAAGAATGAAGGGAATATCTTATCGAGGTAATCATATTTCTTTCGGTAAATATGCTCTTCAGGCACTTGAACCTGCTTGGATCACATCTAGACAAATAGAAGCAGGTCGACGAGCAATGACACGAAATGCACGACGTGGTGGAAAAATATGGGTACGCATATTTCCAGACAAACCGGTTACAGTAAGACCCGCAGAAACACGTATGGGTTCGGGGAAAGGATCCCCTGAATATTGGGTAGCTGTTGTTAAACCAGGTCGAATCCTTTATGAAATGGGTGGAGTAACAGAAAATATAGCCAGAAAGGCTATTTCAATAGCATCGTCTAAAATGCCTATACGAACTCAATTCATTATTTTGGCATAAAAATGGAGAATCAAAGGAAATAGGTCTTGAGGATAAAAAAAAAAAAAAAAAACAATCGCAGGTGTTGATTTCTTTTTTTGGACAAACAATATTTCTTTTTTCTTCGCCCTTTGCATTGAAAGAATAGATTATAAAAAAAATGATATGATTCAACCTCAGACCCTTTTGAATGTAGCGGATAACAGCGGGGCTCGAGAATTGATGTGTATTCGAATCATAGGAGCTAGCAATCGTCGATATGCTCATATCGGTGACGTTATTGTTGCTGTGATCAAAGAAGCAGTGCCAAATATGCCCCTAGCAAGATCAGAAGTGGTCAGAGCTGTAATTGTACGTACTTGTAAAGAACTCAAACGTGATAACGGTATGATAATACGATATGATGACAATGCTGCGGTTGTCATCGATCAAGAAGGAAACCCAAAGGGAACTCGGGTTTTTGGTGCAATTGCCCGGGAATTGAGACAGTTAAATTTTACTAAAATAGTTTCATTAGCTCCGGAGGTATTATAAAATGAGACCATGATATGGTTAGAGTAAAGTATTTGAAAGAAAGAGATTAAGAAATGGATTCAGATTAATTAATAGATTCTGTCTCATGCATATGCCTTTAAGAATTCATATTCATAAACAAATAAGTAAAAAAACAAGAAAAGCATGTTGATTATATCAAAATTTGGGAGCACCAAGAATTTTAATTCATCATGGGTAAGGATACTATTGCTGACATAATAACCTCTATACGAAATGCTGATATGGATAAAAAAAGAGTGGTTCGAATAGCATCTACTAATATCACTGAAAATATTGTTAAAATACTTTTACGAGAAGGTTTTATCGAAAACGTGAGAAAACATCAAGAAAACAAAAAGGATTTTTTGGTTTTAACCCTACGACATAGAAGGAATAGGAAAAGGCCTTATAGAAATAGTTTAAATTTAAAACGGATCAGTCGGCCTGGTCTACGAATCTATTCTAACTATCAACGAATTCCTAGAATTTTAGGCGGGATCGGAATTGTAATTCTTTCTACTTCTCGAGGTATAATGACAGACCGAGAGGCTCGACTAGAAAGAATTGGCGGAGAAATTTTGTGTTATATATGGTAATCCTTCTAATATCCGAATTGGATTCGAAACTTCCTATTTGTGAAAAA